CCCTTGACACAAATAGACGCATTACGAGTTCCATACAGATTACTTCTCAATACAATTTCTTTCAAATTCATTAAAATTTCATGTACAGATTCTTGAATACCTACGATGGTAGAATATTCGTGTGGTATTTTCTCAGATCTTGCACGTGTAATACATGTTCCTTCTATTTCTCCGAGTAAAGCTCTTCGCATCGCGATGCCTATTGTATCGGCTTGGCCTTTCATAAGTGGGGCCAGAATAAAGCGTCCATAATAAAGACGCTTACTGTCTGCTCTTGATTCAACACACTTCCACTGTAGTGTCCGAGTAGATACTGTTACTTTCTCTCGAACCATAGTAATATTATTTGATCAAATCATTGAATTATTTATTTCTCTTGAAATCTCTTCAATGTTTACACACGTCTTTTTTTGGGGGGCCTACAGCCATTATGCGGCATAGGGGTTACATCCCGTATGAAACTTAATAGTATGCCACTTCTACGAATAGCTCTTAATGCCGCATCTCTCCCGAGACCCGGGCCTTTTATCATGACTTCTGCTCGTTGCATACCTTGATCCACCACTGTACGAATAGCATTTCCCGCTGCGGTTTGAGCGGCAAATGGTGTCCCTCTTCTTGTACCCTTGAATCCACAAGTACCGGCGGAGGACCAAGAAATTACTCGACCCCGTACATCTGTAACAGTCACAATGGTATTGTTGAAACTTGCTTGAACATGAATAACTCCCTTTGGTATTCTACGCGCATTCTTACGTGAACCAATACGTCTATTTCTACGTGAACCAATTTTTGGTATAGGTTTTGCCATATTTTATCATCTCATAAATATAAGTCAGAGATATATGGATATATCCATTTCATGTCAAAACAGATCCTGGTTTTTTTTACTGATTTTTTTTACTGATTTTTTGTACATCTGTACATCAGGTCCTTTCGATTTTGGGAGTCCTTTTTGGTTTAAAAAGATTATCCTTGTCTTTGTTTATGTCTCGGGTTGGAACAAATTACTATAATTCGTCCCCGCCTACGGATCAATCGACATTTTTCACAAATTTTACGAACGGAAGCCCTTATTTTCATATTTGTCACTCCTTTTCTTAATTCGGAATCTACTTAATTGATTGGAAGAAAATAAGTTTCTTAAAATTTTTAACTTCGAATTGTATCCCTACGAAAGAATGTTGAAATCAAAAAATCACCTAATTATTTGAGTCTTTACTTTTGAATATACAAATTATATGCCCTTTAGTTGAATCATAAGAACTTACCACAATTTTTATTCTATTTACTGGTAGTATACGTATAAAATTACGTTGAACCTTTCCCGAAGCAAAACCCAGAATCGGATTTTCGTTATCTAAACGAACTCGAAACATACATACCGTTGGGACGTAGTTCAGTAATTAAACCCTCGCGTTTGTTCTTTCATTCCAGGTAAAACGGCTTTGAAGCATCAACTAATCAAAGAGGCATAATATTAGAAACCTACCCTTTACTCTTTTTTTTTTTCACAAATATGAAAGTTCCGCATATAATTCGGCTATCAGAAAGATTACCATATATAACACAAAATTTCCCCGCCGATTCCTTCTATTCGAGCCTCTCGGTCTGTCATTATCCCTCGAGAAGTAGAAAGAATTACAATCCCCATTCCGCCTAAAATTCTCGGAATTCCTTGATAGTTAGAATAAATTCGTAGGCCGGGCCGGCTGATCCGTTTTAAATTTAAAACAGTTCTATATGATCCTTTCCTATTTCTCCTATGTCGTAGGGTTAAAACCAAAAAATATTTATTGCTTTCCTGATGTTTTCTCACGTTTTCAATAAAACCTTCTCGTAAAAGGATTTTAACAATATTTTCAGTCATGTTAGTAGATGGTATTCGAACTGTTCTTTTTTCATTCATGTCAGCATTTCGTATAGAGGTTATTATGTCAGCAATAGTGTCTTTACTCATGATAAACTAAGATTATTGTTGCCCCCGAATTTGGATATAATCAACATGCTCTATTTCTTTTTTTTCTGAATTCATAAATATTTATGAATTTAAAAAGGTATATGCGTGATATACAAACAATCTACTAATTTAATTTAAATTAATCCATTTCATTCAAATACTATAAACTATATCACGGTATTCCCTTATAATACTTCAGGTGCTAATGAAACTATTTTAGTGAAATTTAACTGTCTTAATTCCCGGGGGATCGCGCCAAAAATTCGGGTTCCCTTTGGATTTCCTTCTTGATCAATAACAACTGCAGCATTGTCATCATATCGTATTATCATACCGTTGTCGCGTTTGAGTTCTTTACAAGTACGTACAATTACAGCTCGAATCACTTCTGATCTTTCTAGAGGTGTATTTGGTACTGCTTCTTTGATTACAGCAACAATAACGTCACCAATATGAGCATATCGTCGATTACTAGCTCCTATGATTCGAATACACATCAATTCTCGGGCCCCGCTGTTATCCGCTACGTTCAAATGGGTT